GTTCCTGTAGCTTATAAAAAGCATGACACTGAAGATGTCAAGATGGCTGCCACACACACCCAGGGACAAAAGACTTAGTCCTAACCTTACTGTTAGTTTTTGCTAGGTATATACATGCAAGTATCCGCGCTCCGGTGTAGATGCCCTGGACACCTTAACTAGGTAGATAGGAGCGGGTATCAGGCTCACCATAACCGTAGCCCAAAACGCCTTGCAATTGCCACACCCCCACGGGTAATCAGCAGTAGTTAATATTAAGCAATGAGTGCAAACTTGACTTAGCCATAGCAAATCAGGGTTGGTAAATCCTGTGCCAGCCACCGCGGTCATACAGGAGACCCAAATTAACCTTATAACGGCGTAAAGAGTGGTCACATGTTATCCAAGTAGCTAAGACTAAAAAACATCTAAGCTGTCGCAAGCCCAAGATGTCAATAAGACCTCCACATCAAAGAAGATCTTAGAACAACGATCAATTGAACTCCACGAAAGCCAGGACCCAAACTGGGATTAGATACCCCACTATGCCTGGCCCTAAATCTTGATGCTTACACCTACTAAAGCATCCGCCCGAGAACTACGAGCACTAACGCTTAAAACTCTAAGGACTTGGCGGTGCCCCAAACCCACCTAGAGGAGCCTGTTCTATAATCGATGATCCACGATATACCTGACCATTCCTTGCCAAAACAGCCTACATACCGCCGTCGCCAGCTCACCTCCACTGAAAGCCCAACAGTGAGCGCAATAGCCCCACCACGCTAATAAGACAGGTCAAGGTATAGCCTATGGAATGGCAGCAATGGGCTACATTTTCTAAACTAGAACACAACGGCAAAGGGGTATGAAACAACCCCTAGAAGGCGGATTTAGCAGTAAAGTGGGACAATCGAGCCCTCTTTAAGCCGGCCCTGGGGCACGTACATACCGCCCGTCACCCTCCTCGCAGGCGCCCCCCCCCCCCATAACTAATAAGCTGCCCAGCCGAAGATGAGGTAAGTCGTAACAAGGTAAGTGTACCGGAAGGTGCACTTAGACCACCAAGACGTAGCTTAAACAAAAGCATTCAGCTTACACCTGAAAAATGTCTGCTAATACCAGATCGTCTTGATGCCAAACTCTAGCCCAATCTACATGACCTGGAATAACAAAGCTACTATTCAAAACCTAACTAAAGCATTTATTAGTCCCAGTATAGGCGATAGAAAAGACACCATTGGAGCGATAGAGACTACGTACCGTAAGGGAAAGATGAAATAGCAGTGAAAACTAAGCTATAAACAGCAAAGATCAACCCTTGTACCTTTTGCATCATGGTCTAGCAAGAAAAACCAAGCAAAATGAATTTAAGTTTGCCATCCCGAAACCCAAGCGAGCTACTTACGAGCAGCTATTATTGAGCGAACCCGTCTCTGTGGCAAAAGAGTGGGATGACTTGTCAGTAGAGGTGAAAAGCCAATCGAGCTGGGTGATAGCTGGTTGCCTGTGAAACGAATCTAAGTTCACTCTTAATTCTTCTCCAAGGAAACCCATAAACCCTAATGAAGCGAATTAAGGGCTATTTAAAGGAGGTACAGCTCCTTTAAAAAAGAATACAATCTCCACGAGCGGATAAGTATTAACCCCCTAACTGAATTGTGGGCCCTCAAGCAGCCATCAACAAAGAGTGCGTTAAAGCTCTACACCACAAAAATATAAAAACCCCATGACTCCCTCCCCATTAACAGGCTAACCTATATTTAAATAGGAGAATTAATGCTAGAATGAGTAACCAGGGTCCTCCCTCTACGACGCAAGCTTACATCCGTACATTATTAACAAACCCCCAATATACGACAAATCAAACAAGCACAGTATTAAACAAATTGTTAACCCGACAGAGGAGCGTCCATTAAGAAAGATTAAAACCTGTAAAAGGAACTAGGCAAACCCGTCAAGGCCCGACTGTTTACCAAAAACATAGCCTTCAGCAAACCTAAAACAAGTATTGAAGGTGATGCCTGCCCGGTGACTCACGTTCAACGGCCGCGGTATCCTAACCGTGCAAAGGTAGCGCAATCAATTGTCCCATAAATCGAGACTAGTATGAATGGCTAAACGAGGTCTTAACTGTCTCTTACAGGCAATCGGTGAAATTGATCTCCCTGTACAAAAGCAGGGATAAACCCATAAGACGAGAAGACCCTGTGGAACTTTAAAACCAGCAACCACCTTAAAACACATACTCACCCACTGGGTTCACTGACACATAAGACTCTGGTCTGCGTTTTTCGGTTGGGGCGACCTTGGAGCAAAACAAAACCTCCAAAAATTAGACCACATCTCTAGACTGAGAGCAACCTCTCAACGTGCTAATAGCATCCAGACCCAATATAATTGATCAATGGACCAAGCTACCCCAGGGATAACAGCGCAATCTCCTCCGAGAGTCCGTATCGACGGGGAGGTTTACGACCTCGATGTTGGATCAGGACATCCTAGTGGTGCAGCCGCTACTAAGGGTTCGTTTGTTCAACGATTAACAGTCCTACGTGATCTGAGTTCAGACCGGAGTAATCCAGGTCGGTTTCTATCTATGATGAACTCTTCCCAGTACGAAAGGATAGGAAAAGTGAGGCCAATACCACAAGCAAGCCTTCGCCTTAAGTAATGAAATCAACTTAATTACAAAAGGCTATCACACCACCCCATGTCCAAGAAAAGGACCAGCTAGCGTGGCAGAGCTCGGAAAATGCAAAAGGCTTAAGTCCTTTAATTCAGAGGTTCAAATCCTCTCCCTAGCTTAACCTACCCCACATGGCCAACTACCCCCTCCTGATCAACCTTATCATAGCCCTCTCCTATGCCCTGCCGATCTTAATCGCAGTGGCCTTTCTTACACTAGTAGAACGCAAAATCCTGAGTTACATGCAAGGCCGAAAGGGCCCAAATATCGTCGGCCCCTTTGGACTCCTTCAACCCCTGGCAGACGGTGTTAAACTGTTCATCAAAGAACCCATCCGACCATCAACATCTTCCCCAGTCTTATTCATTGCAACCCCAATCTTAGCTCTCCTCCTAGCCATCTCAATCTGGACCCCATTACCCCTCCCATTCTCCCTAGCAGATCTCAATCTAGGACTGCTCTTCCTACTAGCCATGTCAAGCCTAGCAGTATACTCCATCCTATGGTCAGGTTGAGCCTCCAACTCCAAATACGCCCTAATTGGGTCACTACGAGCAGTAGCCCAAACAATCTCATACGAGGTAACCCTAGCTATCATCCTTCTCTCTGTCGTCCTCCTTAGTGGCAACTACACCCTGAGCACTCTCGCTGTCACCCAAGAACCCCTATACCTTATTTTCTCCTGCTGACCCCTCGCTATAATGTGATACGTCTCCACACTAGCTGAAACTAACCGTGCCCCCTTCGACTTAACAGAAGGAGAATCCGAGTTAGTATCAGGATTCAACGTAGAGTACGCAGCAGGTCCTTTCGCACTCTTCTTTCTAGCCGAATACGCCAATATTATGCTCATAAACACATTAACCACAATTATATTCTTCAACCCAAGCTTCCTTAACCCACCTCAAGAACTATTCCCCGTCATTCTAGCCACAAAAGTTCTACTTCTATCAGCAGGATTCCTATGAATTCGAGCCTCCTACCCACGATTCCGATACGACCAATTAATACACCTACTATGAAAAAATTTCTTGCCTCTCACACTAGCCCTATGTCTTTGACACACCAGCATACCAATTTGCTACGCGGGCCTGCCCCCTTACTTATAGGCCTCATCGGAAATGTGCCTGAACACTAAGGGTCACTATGATAAAGTGAACATGGAGGTATACCAGCCCTCTCATTTCCTAGCCATTTCCTAGTAATTAGAAAAGCAGGAATCGAACCTACACTAGAGGAATCAAAATCCTCCATACTCCCCTTATATTACTTTCTAGTGCTCTCCAGTAGGGTCAGCTAAACAAGCTATCGGGCCCATACCCCGAAAATGATGGTTCAACTCCTTCCCCTGCTAATGAACCCCCAAGCAAGCCTGATTTTCACCACTAGCTTACTTCTAGGAACAACTATCACCATCTCAAGTAACCACTGAATTATAGCCTGAACTGGCCTTGAAATCAACACACTCGCTATCCTCCCACTGATCTCAAAATCCCACCACCCACGAGCCATTGAAGCTGCCACTAAATACTTCCTAACCCAGGCAGCTGCTTCCGCTCTAGTCTTATTCTCCAGCATAACCAATGCATGGCATACCGGACAATGAGACATCACCCAACTTACTCATCCAACATCCTGCCTAATTCTTACCTCAGCCATCGCAATAAAACTAGGACTAGTACCGTTCCACTTCTGATTCCCTGAAGTGCTCCAAGGCTCTCCCCTTACCACCGGCCTACTCCTCTCCACTGTCATAAAACTTCCCCCAATCACATTACTCTACATGACTTCTCCTTCATTAAACCCCACACTCTTAACTACCTTGGCCATCCTCTCCGCAGCTATCGGAGGTTGAATGGGCCTCAACCAGACACAAATCCGAAAAATCCTAGCCTTTTCCTCCATTTCCCACCTGGGCTGAATAGCAATCATCATCATCTACAACCCCAAACTCACCCTCCTCAACTTCTACCTGTACGCCATAATAACCGCAACCGTTTTCCTCACCCTAAACACAGTTAAAGTACTAAAACTATCCACTCTAATAACCGCATGAACTAAAATCCCATCCTTAAACGCAATGCTACTCCTAACTCTACTTTCTCTCGCAGGACTTCCCCCCTTAACAGGATTCCTGCCCAAATGACTTATCATCCAAGAATTAACTAAACAAGAAATAGCCCCAGCAGCCACACTTATATCTCTCCTCTCCCTATTAAGCTTATTCTTCTACCTCCGACTAGCATACTGTACAACCATCACACTTCCCCCACATACCACAAACCATATAAAACAGTGACGCATTAACAAACCAACTAACATCATAATTGCCATCCTAACCACTGTGTCCGTCATACTCCTACCTATCTCTCCTATGATCCTCACCATTGTCTAAGAAACTTAGGATTACCTAAACCGAAGGCCTTCAAAGCCTTAAACAAGAGTTAAACCCTCTTAGTTTCTGCTAAAGTCCGCAGGCCACTACCCTGCATCCCCTAAATGCAACTCAGGTGCTTTAATTAAGCTAGGACCTTTTAATCTCCTAGACAGATGGGCTTCGATCCCATGATACTATAGTTAACAGCTATATGCCCTAACCAACAGGCCTCTGCCTAAGGCCCCGGTGCATAATTAACGCACATCAATGAGCTTGCAACTCACCATGAACTTCACTACAGAGCCGATAAGAAGAGGAATTGAACCTCTGTAAAAAGGACTACAGCCTAACGCTTAAACACTCAGCCATCTTACCTGTGACATTCATTAACCGATGACTATTCTCAACCAACCACAAAGATATCGGTACCCTATATCTAATCTTCGGTGCATGAGCCGGGATAGTAGGTACCGCCCTAAGCCTCCTAATTCGAGCAGAACTAGGCCAACCTGGAGCCCTTCTAGGAGACGACCAAGTCTACAACGTAGTTGTCACGGCCCATGCTTTCGTAATAATCTTCTTCATAGTCATACCAATCATAATCGGAGGATTCGGGAACTGACTAGTCCCCCTAATAATCGGGGCCCCAGACATAGCATTCCCACGAATAAACAACATGAGCTTCTGACTACTTCCCCCATCCTTCCTCCTCCTTCTAGCATCCTCCACAGTTGAAGCAGGTGCGGGTACAGGATGAACAGTATACCCCCCACTAGCAGGTAACCTAGCCCACGCCGGAGCCTCAGTCGACCTTGCAATCTTCTCCCTACATCTAGCCGGTATCTCTTCAATCCTAGGAGCAATCAACTTCATCACAACAGCAATCAACATGAAACCCCCTGCCCTATCACAATACCAAACCCCCTTATTCGTTTGATCCGTACTAATCACCGCAGTACTACTACTCCTATCTCTTCCAGTTCTAGCCGCAGGCATCACAATGCTTCTCACAGACCGCAACCTTAACACCACATTCTTTGACCCTGCCGGAGGAGGAGACCCAGTGCTGTACCAACACCTATTCTGATTCTTCGGTCACCCAGAAGTTTACATCCTAATCCTCCCAGGATTCGGAATCATCTCCCATGTAGTAGCCTACTACTCAGGTAAAAAAGAACCATTCGGCTACATAGGAATAGTATGAGCCATACTATCCATCGGATTCCTAGGCTTTATCGTCTGAGCCCACCACATATTCACAGTAGGGATAGACGTTGACACCCGAGCATACTTCACATCCGCTACCATAATCATTGCCATCCCAACTGGAATCAAAGTATTCAGTTGACTAGCCACACTCCACGGAGGCACAATCAAATGAGACCCCCCAATGCTATGAGCCCTAGGATTCATCTTCCTATTCACCATCGGAGGACTAACAGGAATCGTTCTGGCAAACTCCTCACTAGACATCGCCCTACACGACACTTACTACGTAGTAGCCCACTTCCACTACGTGTTATCCATAGGGGCAGTATTTGCAATTCTAGCAGGCTTCACCCACTGATTCCCCCTATTTACAGGTTACACATTACACTCAACATGAGCCAAAGCACATTTCGGCGTAATATTCGTAGGCGTGAACCTAACCTTCTTCCCCCAACACTTCCTAGGCCTAGCCGGTATGCCACGACGATACTCAGACTACCCAGACGCTTACACACTGTGAAACACCATTTCTTCGGTAGGCTCACTCATCTCCCTAACAGCCGTAATCATACTAGTATTCATCATCTGAGAAGCCTTCGCATCAAAACGTAAAGCCCTACAACCAGAACTAACAAGTACCAACGTCGAATGAATCCACGGCTGCCCACCCCCATTCCACACCTTCGAAGAGCCCGCCTTCGTACAAGTCCAAGAAAGGAAGGAGTCGAACCCCCATATGTTGGTTTCAAGCCAACCGCATAAACCACTTATGCTTCTTTCTCATAAAGAGATGTTAGTAAAACAATTACATAGCCTTGTCGAGGCTAAATTGCAGGTGAAAATCCAGCACATCTCTACTTAAACATGGCCAACCACTCACAACTTAACTTCCAAGACGCCGCCTCACCTATTATAGAAGAACTAATAGGATTTCATGACCACGCCCTAATAATCGCACTAGCAATCTGCAGCCTCGTCCTCTACCTATTAACTCACACTCTCACAGAAAAACTGACATCAAACACAGTCAACGCACAAGTAATTGAACTAATCTGAACAATCCTCCCTGCCTTAGTCCTAGTCACACTCGCCCTACCATCTCTACGAATCCTTTACATAATAGATGAGATCAACGAACCAGACCTAACCCTAAAAGCCATCGGCCACCAATGATACTGAACCTACGAATATACCGACCTCAAGGACCTGACATTCGACTCCTATATAATTCCAACAACAGACCTACCTCTAGGCCATTTCCGCCTGCTAGAAGTAGACCATCGTGTTGTCGTCCCAATAAGCTCAACTATCCGGGTCATCGTCACCGCCGACGACGTCCTCCACTCATGAGCTGTCCCCAGCCTAGGTGTAAAAACCGACGCAATCCCAGGACGGCTCAATCAAACCTCCTTCTTTGCCTCTCGACCAGGTGTATTCTACGGACAATGCTCAGAAATCTGCGGAGCCAACCACAGCTTCATACCAATCGTAGTAGAATCCACCCCACTCGCTAACTTCGAAAGCTGATCCTCTCTAATACCATCCTAATCATTAAGAAGCTATGGACCAGCATTAGCCTTTTAAGCTAAAGAAAGAGGGGTCCCTCCCTCCTTAATGATATGCCTCAACTAAACCCCAACCCCTGATTTTTTATCATGCTCACCTCATGACTCACTTTCTCTCTAATCATCCAACCCAAACTCCTATCATTTGTATCAATAAACCCACCATCCAAAAAACCACCCGTTGCCCCAAGCACTACTCCCTGAACCTGACCATGAACCTAACCTTCTTCGACCAATTCTCAAGTCCATCCTTCCTAGGAATCCCGCTAATCCTCATCTCAATGACATTCCCAGCCCTTCTCCTACCATCACTAGACAACCGATGAATTACTAACCGTCTATCAACCCTCCAACTCTGATTCATCAACCTAGTCACAAAACAGCTAATAACACCCCTAGACAAAAAAGGGCATAAATGAGCCCTAATCTTAACGTCCCTCATAATCTTCCTCCTCCTCATTAATCTCCTAGGCCTACTACCATACACATTCACCCCAACCACCCAACTGTCTATAAACCTAGCCCTAGCCTTCCCCCTATGACTGGCTACTCTCCTAACAGGACTACGAAACCAACCCTCCGCCTCACTAGGCCACCTCCTACCAGAAGGCACACCCACCCCACTAATCCCAGCCCTAATTCTAATCGAAACTACAAGCCTCCTCATCCGCCCACTAGCACTAGGCGTGCGCCTAACAGCTAACCTAACAGCAGGCCACCTCCTCATCCAACTCATCTCCACTGCCACAACCGCCCTATTCTCCACAATACCAATAGTCTCGCTCCTGACCTTCGTAGTTCTCTTCCTACTAACAATTCTAGAAGTAGCAGTAGCAATAATCCAAGCCTATGTCTTTGTCCTCCTACTAAGCCTCTACCTCCAAGAAAACATCTAATCCTAAATGGCACACCAAGCACATTCCTACCACATAGTTGACCCCAGCCCATGACCTATCCTAGGAGCAACCGCTGCTCTCCTCACTACCTCAGGACTAACAATATGATTTCACTCCAACTCCCCCCGGCTCCTTATCCTAGGCCTACTATCAACCATCCTAGTCATATTCCAATGATGACGCGACATTGTACGAGAAAGCACATTCCAAGGCCACCACACCCCTACCGTGCAAAAAGGACTACGATACGGAATAGCCCTATTCATCACATCAGAAGCCTTCTTCTTCCTAGGCTTTTTCTGAGCCTTCTTCCATTCAAGCTTGGCCCCCACACCAGAACTAGGAGGACAATGACCCCCCGTCGGAATTAAACCTCTCAACCCCATAGAAGTCCCACTCCTAAACACCGCCATTCTACTAGCCTCAGGAGTCACCGTCACGTGAGCCCACCACAGCATCACAGAAGCTAACCGAAAACAAGCCATCCAAGCCCTATCCCTAACAGTCCTCCTAGGATTCTACTTTACTGCCCTACAAGCCATAGAGTACTATGAAGCGCCCTTCTCTATCGCTGATGGAATTTACGGCTCAACATTCTTTGTCGCCACTGGATTCCACGGCCTACATGTAATTATCGGCTCTACATTCCTACTAGTATGCCTCCTGCGCTTAATCAAATACCACTTCACATCAAACCATCACTTCGGATTTGAAGCAGCCGCCTGATACTGACACTTCGTAGACGTCGTATGACTATTCCTCTACATCTCTATCTACTGATGAGGATCTTACTCTTCTAGTATATTAATTACAATCGACTTCCAATCCTTAAAATCTGGTTTAAACCCAGAGAAGAGTAATAAACATAATCTTGTTCATACTAACCCTATCACTAACCCTAAGCATCCTTCTAACCATATTAAACTTCTGACTTGCCCAAATAACCCCAGATTCAGAAAAACTATCCCCATACGAATGTGGCTTCGATCCCTTAGGGTCCGCTCGACTCCCTTTCTCAATCCGCTTCTTCCTAGTAGCTATCCTATTCCTCCTATTTGACCTAGAAATTGCCTTACTCCTCCCACTACCCTGAGCCATCCAACTACAATCCCCCATCACTACCCTAACCTGAACTGCCGTACTCATCCTCCTACTCACCCTAGGCCTAGTGTACGAATGAATTCAAGGCGGACTCGAATGAGCGGAATAATAGAAAGTTAGTCTAACTAAGACGGTTGATTTCGACTCAACAAATTATAGCTCATACCCTATAACTTTCTTTATGTCCTACCTACACCTAAGCTTCTACTCAGCCTTTGCTCTAAGCAGCCTTGGCCTAGCCTTCCATCGAACCCACCTAATCTCCGCCCTACTATGTTTAGAAAGCATGATACTGTCTATGTACATTGCCCTAGCCATATGACCCATCCAAACTCAATCATCAACATCCACTATCCTTCCCATCCTCATGCTAACATTCTCCGCCTGCGAAGCAGGTACAGGCCTAGCATTGCTAGTAGCCTCAACCCGCACCCACGGATCCGACCACCTACACAACTTTAACCTCCTAAAATGCTAAAAATTATCATCCCAACTACAATACTTCTCCCCCTAGCCCTCCTCTCCCCACGTAAACATCTATGAACTAACACCACACTATACAGTCTATTGATCGCCACTGCCAGCCTACAATGACTCACATCTACATACTACCCAAACAAAGGCCTAACCCCATGAACATCAATCGACCAAATCTCCTCTCCCCTACTAGTCCTATCATGCTGACTCCTACCCCTCATAATCATAGCAAGCCAAAACCACCTAGAGCAAGAACCCATCAACCGCAAACGAATCTTCGCCTCAACACTAATCCTAGCCCAACTGTCCATCCTCCTAGCCTTCTCGGCCTCTGAGCTAATGCTCTTCTACATTGCATTTGAAGCCACTCTCATCCCCACCCTAATCCTTATCACACGATGGGGAAGCCAACCAGAACGCCTAAACGCTGGCATTTACCTCCTATTCTACACTCTCGCCAGCTCACTCCCACTATTAATTGCCATCCTCCACTTACAAAACCAAATCGGCTCACTCTACCTGCCAATACTCAAACTTTCCCACCCAACATTAAACCATTCTTGATCCAACTTAATTGCAAGCCTGGCCCTTCTACTAGCCTTCATAGTTAAAGCCCCACTGTACGGCCTACACCTATGACTCCCCAAAGCCCACGTAGAAGCCCCAATTGCTGGCTCCATATTACTGGCAGCCTTACTCCTAAAACTAGGGGGCTACGGCATTATACGAATCACAATCCTAGTAAACCCATCATCAAACAACCTCCACTACCCATTCATCACCCTAGCCCTATGAGGAGCAGTAATAACCAGCGCCATCTGCCTACGCCAAATTGACCTAAAATCATTAATCGCCTATTCATCCGTCAGCCATATAGGCCTAGTCGTAGCCGCAACCATAATCCAAACCCAATGAGCATTCTCAGGGGCAATAATCTTAATAATCTCACACGGCCTAACCTCCTCAATACTATTCTGCCTTGCCAATACTAACTATGAACGAACCCACAGCCGAATCCTCCTACTCACACGAGGACTCCAACCCCTCCTGCCACTAATAGCCACCTGATGACTATTAGCCAACCTAACAAACATAGCCCTTCCCCCAACAACAAACCTAATAGCAGAACTAACCATTATTGTAGCACTCTTTGATTGATCTGCCCTAACAATCATCCTAACAGGGACTACCATCCTACTTACCGCCTCATACACCCTATACATACTAATAATGACACAACGTGGCATCCTCCCGTCCCATATTACATCAATCCAAAACTCCTCCACACGAGAACACCTCCTCATAGCCCTACACATAATCCCCATAATCCTCCTAATCTTCAAACCTGAACTGATCTCCGGCATCCCCATATGCAAGTATAGTTTCAACTAAAACATTAGACCGTGACTCTAAAAATAGAAGTTAAATCCTTCTTACCTGCCGAGGAGAGGTAAAGCCGGCGAGAACTGCTAACTCTTGCATCTGAGTATAAAACCTCAGTCTCCTTACTTTCAAAGGATAATAGTAATCCAATGGTCTTAGGAGCCACTCATCTTGGTGCAAATCCAAGTGAAAGTAATGGACCTCTCACTAGTCCTAAACACATTCATACTCTTGACCCTAACAACCCTCTTCACCCCCATCCTACTCCCACTGCTATCCAACAATCTCAAAAACACCCCCAACACAATCACGAACACAGTCAAAACTTCATTCTTAATCAGCCTAATCCCCATAACAATCTTCATCTACTCAGGGACAGAAAACCTCACTTCCCTCTGAGAATGAAAATTCATCATAACCTTTAAAATCCCAATCAGCCTAAAAATAGACTTCTACACGCTCACCTTCTTCCCCATCGCATTATTTGTATCATGATCCATCCTACAATTCGCAACATGATACATAGCCTCAGACCCTTACATCACAAAATTCTTCACCTACCTCCTATTTTTCCTAATCGCCATACTCATCCTAATCATCGCCAACAACCTATTTGTCCTATTCATTGGCTGAGAAGGGGTCGGGATTATATCCTTCCTCCTAATCAGCTGATGACACGGCCGAGCAGAAGCCAACACCGCCGCCCTACAAGCCGTCCTCTACAATCGAATCGGCGACATTGGCCTTATCCTATGTATAGCATGACTAGCCTCCGCTATAAACACCTGAGAAATCCAACAACTTCCCACCCACTCCCAAACCCCCACATTACCACTACTAGGCCTCATCCTAGCTGCAACCGGAAAATCCGCCCAATTTGGCCTACACCCATGACTCCCAGCCGCAATAGAAGGACCAACCCCAGTATCCGCCCTACTCCACTCCAGCACAATAGTAGTAGCAGGGATTTTCCTACTTATCCGAACCCATCCCCTATTCAACAACAACCAAACCGCCCTAACCCTATGCCTCTGCCTAGGAGCCATCTCCACCTTATTCGCAGCCACATGCGCCCTAACTCAGAACGACATCAAAAAAATCATTGCCTTCTCCACCTCTAGCCAGCTAGGCCTAATAATAGTTACAATCGGATTAAACTTACCCGAACTGGCCTTCCTCCATATCTCTACCCATGCATTCTTTAAAGCCATGCTCTTCCTATGCTCAGGCTCTATCATCCACAACCTAAATGGCGAACAAGACATCCGAAAAATAGGAGGAATCCAAAAAATACTCCCCACAACAACCGCATGCCTCACAATCGGCAACCTTGCCCTAATAGGAACACCATTCCTAGCAGGATTCTACTCAAAAGACCAAATCATCGAAAGCTTAAACACATCCTACCTAAATACCTGAGCCCTAATCCTAACCCTACTAGCCACATCATTCACCGCAGTATACACAATCCGCATAACCGTACTAGTACAAACCGGCTTTACCCGAATCCCTCCCTTAACCCCAATAAATGAAAACAACCCAGCAGTAACCTCCCCCATCACTCGCCTCGCGCTAGGAAGCATTCTAGCAGGCTTCCTAATCACATCATTCATCCTCCCAACAAAAACCCCTCCAATAACTATACCACTCCACATTAAAATAACCGCCCTAATCGTAACAGCCCTAGGAATCGCCCTAGCCCTGGAAATCTCAAAAATAGCCCAAACACTTATTCTCACAAAACAAACCCCTTTCTCAAACTTTTCAACCTCCCTAGGATACTTTAACCCCTTAACCCATCGCCTAAGCATAACTAATTTCCTCAAAGGAGGACAGAACATCGCCTCCCACTTAATCGACCTATCCTGATATAAAATACTAGGCCCAGAAGGACTAGCCAGCCTACAGTTGGCAGCAACCAAAACCGCCACTACCCTCCACTCAGGCCTAATCAAAGCCTACCTAGGATCATTCGCCCTATCAATTTTCATCATCCTCATATCCTCACTCAGAAACAATCAATGGCCCTCAACCTTCGTAAAAACCACCAAATCCTCAAAATCATCAACAACGCCTTAATCGACCTTCCAGCACCATCAAACATCTCAACATGATGAAACTTCGGGTCTCTTCTAGGCGTTTGCTTAATCACTCAAATCATCACAGGTCTCCTGCTAGCCATACACTACACAGCAGACACCAACCTAGCCTTCTCCTCCGTAGCTCACATATGCCGAGACGTACAATTCGGCTGACTTATCCGCAACCTCCACGCAAACGGAGCCTCTTTCTTCTTCATCTGCATCTACCTACACATCGGCCGAGGCATCTATTACGGCTCATACCTAAACAAAGAAACCTGAAATATTGGAGTCATTCTCCTCCTAACCCTGATAGCAACCGCCTTCGTCGGATATGTCCTACCATGAGGACAAATATCATTCTGAGGCGCTACCGTAATCACAAACCTATTCTCAGCCATCCCATACATCGGACAGACACTAGTAGAATGAGCTTGAGGAGGATTCTCCGTTGACAATCCAACACTAACCCGATTCTTTGCCCTCCACTTCCTCCTCCCTTTCGTCATCGTAGGACTTACCCTAGTCCACTTAACTTTCCTCCATGAAACGGGCTCAAACAATCCACTAGGCATTCCATCAGACTGCGATAAAATCCCCTTCCACCCATACTACACTATCAAAGACATCCTAGGATTTATCCTAATACTCTCCCTACTTGTCTCACTAGCCCTATTCTCCCCCAACCTCCTAGGAGACCCAGAAAACTTCACCCCAGCCAACCCACTGGTCACTCCCCCACACATCAAACCCGAATGATATTTCCTATTTGCCTACGCTATCCTCCGATCCATTCCAAACAAACTAGGAGGAGTACTAGCCCTAGCCGCCTCAATCCTAGTACTATTCCTCATTCCACTACTACACACATCAAAACTACGATCAATGACCTTCCGCCCCTTATCACAAATCCTATTCTGAGCCCTAGTCGCCAACGTCCTTATCCTAACTTGAGTAGGCAGCCAACCAGTAGAACACCCATTCATCATCATCGGACAACTAGCCTCACTCTCATACTTCACAATCATCCTAATCCTATTCCCCCTCGCGGCCGCCCTGGAGAATAAAATACTAAAACTCTAATATACTCTAATAGTTTATAAAAACATTGGTCTTGTAAGCCAAAGATTGAAGACTAAACCCCTTCTTAGAGTTACCCACTTCAGGAAGAAAGGACTCAAACCCTCCTCTCCAACTCCCAAAGCTGGCATTTTCAACTAAACTACTTCCTGACCCCCCTAAACAGCCCGAATAGCCCCCCGAGACAACCCCCGCACAAGCTCCAACACCACAAATAAAGTCAGCAACAGCCCTCACCCCCCAATTAAAAGCAATCACACCCCCTCTGAATACAACACAGCCACACCACTAAAATCCGACCGAACTGACAACAAACCCCCATTATTCACCGTCCCCCCATCCACCAACAATCCCAACGCCCCTCCCATAGCAAGTCCTACTACCACAACCAACCCCATCCCAAAACCATAACCAACAACCCCCCAACTACCCCAGGCCTCCGGATAAGGATCCGCCGCCAATGACACTGAATAAACAAATACCACCAGCATTCCCCCTAAATAAACCATAACAAGCACCAAAGAAATAAAAGAAACCCCCAAACTTACCAATCAACCACACCCTGCAACCGCCGCTACAACCAGTCCCAACACCCCATAATAAGGAGAAGGATTAGATGCAACCGCCAACCCCCCTAAAACAAAACACACCCCTAAAAACAGAACAAACTCTATCATAATTCCCACTCGGCCTCTCTCCAAGATCTACGGCCTGAAAAGCCGTTGTTATAAAATTTAACTACAGGAACGCCTAGATCATTCCCCCCCCTTCCCCCCCCAGAACATTTTCTTCTTTAATTCTAGGGTATGTATAGAATGCATCACACTCTTTGCCCCATCAGACAGCCCATGAAATGTAGGATAATCCACATTACATGTCATGCTCTACCACCATAAACCCAAACATTATCTCCAAAACGGACCTCATTCGGCCATAACACCCACCAGACACATTCCTGTCTCAGGTACCATATAGCCCAAATGCTCCTACCAACAGCCAAGCAGCAAGCGTTACCCAAAGACCCAGGAACTTATCAACTATACATAACACCCAACCTAGAAAACGAGGAATGTCCCAGTACACCTTTGAATTCCCCTAGTCTACAGAATTCGCCCACCTCCTAGGAAGTATTCTCCTCCAACAGCCTTCAAGAACACCCAAGCCAGAGTACATGGTTATTTATTGATCGCGCCCCTCACGAGAACCGAGCTACTCAACGTTATAGGTATATTTCAAGTTATTGCACTGCAAGCGCATACATCTCCTAAACTTGCTCTTTTGCGCTAGTGGTTGTAACTTCAGGAACATAAACTCCTCAATTCCTTCTCACTTGCTCTTCACAGATACAAGTGGTCGGTTGAATACTCCTCCCTATTCTCATTACCTCGGCATACCGACCTCCTACACTTGGTTTTTTTTAGCGTCTCTTCAATAAACCCCTCAAGTGCAGCGCAGGTGTTATCTTCCTCTTGACATGTCCATCACATGACCGTCGAGCATATGAATCCCCTAACACCCAGAATGTCATGGTTTAACGGATAAGGTCGTCGCAAACTTGGCACTGATGCACTTTGACCCCATTCATGGAGGGCGCGCTACCTACCTCTAGACAATAAATAGTGTAATGCTTGCCGGACATACTAATTATTTTATCATTTACTAGGGATTTTCATTTAAATCCCGTTTTACGCATCATTTTTTTTTTTTATCTTGATTTTTATTTTTTTTTATCAAACAACAAAGCCATAAATGCCTACATTATCCAAACCATTTGTCATCATCATACTTTTAACTAACCCACCTCTATATTTTCTGCTAACAAAAAAGACAACCAATCACCATCACTAACCACATAAAATTAGCCCACAAACCAGCCCCCCTTCAAAAACCAAACAAAAATAAACCCCAATAAAACCATCAATCATACCCCAAACCCCC